AACGGAGGTCACTTCGCTCGCCTAAGAAGGAGCTGTGGGACTTTTTGGATCAATTGCTGAGGAGCGGACGATCTTGGCTTAGAGAGATGCGCCTTTTAGCTTGTTATCGCTTTTTAGGTTCTTGCTCTGGTTTCAGGGAATCCCTCACCCAGTTCCATATGGGGATGAATCCAATCCTAGGGCATTAACCTTTCTGGGAAGCCGGTCCCTTTACATAGCCATAATAGGCAGTTTTTTCGAAGTAGCTGCAATTGAATCGGCTGGTCTAGAATCAGCTGCTAGAGAATAGGCCGCTAGGGGTACAGATTTGCTAACTGTTCAATTAACCAGTGTTCTGTTTGCAATTGAATGCGTATCGGCTGTGATTGAATCAGTAAGCGCTGCAGATCTGATCTATAAAGAATGACCCTCATTCGATCTCAGATGGAAAAGGAAGTCAGTTGAATTTGAACGATGCATACCCCTTCCTCATTAACTATGTCATCTCACTTCCTTTAGTTTAGCAGCTCCGGTATCGGTATCGGTAGCATTCACAGCGGATTCTTGAACTAACAACCATGTTAGCAAGCGCTTTCGCTTCGCACCTTGATTTTTTTCTTTCAAACCAACCTTGACTATTGAGATTATCCATCTTCTTTTCCGAATCGAAATAAAACTAGTATCCACCTTCTTCCTTTGCCGGTATCCTACGATCTCTTGACTAAGTCATTTCACACTAAGCACTGAGAACATGGGCCCGTACCGTGCTACTGCCTTGACCTAGGATTCTTTTCCTCACATCGGATTCTGAACTGGAAAACTGAAGCTTGCGAGATTGCTTGGTACCCTTTGCACTGTTTGCAAGCCTTTTCCCCTTGGACAGATAGCGTTGGGAAGGAGAGAAGGATTCGAGAGATTGAGATCGATCTCCCTTCCCCTCTTTCAAGATCAGATCGAGAGTTCCAACAGAACGAGCATTCGCTCTACTTCTTCTTCCCTCTTCAAGCTGTCGAATATAGATAGGAGATCCACTTCAAGGTAGTAAAGGCAAGCGCATAGGCAGGGGATAGGCATTCAAATCACTATCTTCAAATAGCGTAGCGTATATAAGAGAAAGAGTGGCTCGTGCATCTTTTCTTCTTTTAGATAGGCAACGGAAGCAAGCATGAGCGGAAATGATCAATGACTTGAGTTTAGTTCTTGAGTTCGAGCGGGGGTAACATTCCGGTCTTAAGCAAAGCCGTCCTGCCTGTACTGTTCAGTCAGTTGCATATTGGTAAGCATGATTGTAGAAATACAAATAGGCGAAGGAGCTGTTTTCAACAAATTAATATATGGGTGCCTGGCTCACTGCTATGACTATGATAGGAATGAGGACGGGCTCCCCTACCTCGCCCATTTACTAATTAATAGAAGGAAAGCTAGTATAGCACTAAAGAGAAAACTGTGAAGTTGATAGAAGCTCACGTCAGCTGCGTCTGAACTGCTGATAGCTGGATAAAGAAAGAGAGAAAAGACCCTGCTTACAAGCTAGAATAGGGAAGAGATGATGCGGCTACTAGGATAAGAGCGGGCCGACCTTAGAACAGGACTGCCTCTCGTCTTCAATCGAGGGGTTAAGAATTCCTTCTAGAACTAGAAGCACACTGAAGGTATGCCCCTTATTGACTGGAACAAATTGAATCCCGTGGGGAAGAATATCTTGGTCCAACCCGAAAGGAAAGCACCGGGAGAGTACACGGGTTTGCACGTGGAATTAATAATATAATAGTCATCAAGAATCGTCTGATTACTCTACTAGATATGATCCCCTAGAAGAGGCCTAACTAGAGTGAGGCCTGGCCGAAGGTTTACCCACAAGGCAAGGTTCTCTCGTGTTTTAGACAGGAATCAGGGGCTTCTGGGAGGTTTAAACAGGGTTTCAGGGGGGTACAAGCTGGTGTCCGAGTAGCTAATTCCTGAGTGAAAGTCGTGGTTGGGTTTGAAAGTATATACATAGATATGGATGCGCCTTCTGTTGACTTCGACGTTGCGAAAAGGTGCCCCCAAGCCCGGGGATCTCTTAATAAAGGGTAGGCTACGAGGTTATCGTACGGACCTCCTCCCCAATACGAAGATAGTCCCGCCCCAGGTAGCTTGTCTCCTCTATGTCGAGCTGATCCTAGGGCGCCTTTCTGCTGGATCCCGTTTAAAGTCTGGTTTTGTTATTCCCCTGGGAGGTCATCGATCGAAAGAGTAGGTTCTGTCTGTATCCTCCCCTGCCTATGTGGATTGCTTAAATCACTCTTTTTTAAGCGAAAAATACGGGGTTTCCTAAACGCTTCCACTTTTGAAAGAGCTCTTATGAGTGGAAAAGCAATTGAGGCCAAAAACACGGGGTTTCGAGCGATGGGCCAGACCCGGTCATTTCTCAAGAACAATAGCTAAAGGGCCTGATACTACCACTTGGATCTGGAACCTACATGCTGATGCTCACGATTTCGATAGCCATACTAATGATTTGGAGGATATCTCTCGAAAA